ACCTGTGAAAGACCTCCTTTGTTGAAATGTTCCCAAAATTCCTAAAATAAAAGGAAAAAGACTTTCCACTGTCCTAAACTAAGGACGGGAAGGAAGAAGGCGAGCATATCCTCTAAATTGATCATCCTCAAATCAGCCCTTCCTGGGGTGGGGTATTGTCTGTCCCGATAAATAGATAATTCCAGGAGTAATAAAAAAGTATTGAATTGATATAATTGGAATTGCAGAAGCAAATACCAATTTACTAAAAAAAGAAAAAAGTATCTAATCTAAAGGACTCATTTTCTTTTTTAGGATTAGACAAAAGGGTTCGCAAATAAAAGCGCTAGTGCCACAACTAGTCCATAAATTGTTAAAGCTTCCATAAAAGCTAGACTAAGCAATAAAGTACCTCGTATTTTACCTTCTGCTTCTGGCTGTCTCGCAATACCTTCTACAGCTTGTCCTGCAGCAGTACCTTGACCAACTCCAGGCCCAATAGAAGCAAGCCCTACGGCCAATCCAGCAGCAATAACGGAAGCAGCAGCAATTAGTGGATTCATGGTGAGTTCCTCGTGTCAAAAAAAAAAAAAAATGGTTAAGGATACAATCAACCAAGAAATTCTTACTTCTAAGCTCTATTGGGGAGAAGTAACTAAAAAGTACAAATTGAAATGATAATCTGAATTGTCCGAACTACTTCGAGATCTCATTTTGAGTTTCTAATCATTAGAGGTTTGTGTAAATCCATATGATTCTTATTATTCTATTTCTCTTTCTTTCCAACCAACAACTCTTTCATTCCATCCTTCTTTCTTTACTCTTCGATATCCTTGAGTTCCTTTTTTTTTCCCCTATAATCTAATCCATAATAAAAGATGAAATAGAGGAAGAACCCCTATTGAAATCGACCTAATCCAAATCCAATAGGAATTAAATCAAGATATACAATTGATAACAATATGCTGCATAGAACTGGATATGGAATCCAATTCCATATAGAGGGAATTCGATATATCGGATTAGATAATGAATCTAACTTAGGAATATATAATATCCCATATACACTTGTTTCTTCTATTTTGTGTATTTTCTTATTTTCTATTGAATCGGATTCTAAAATCATTCCTTAAAGTGGAAACCCGCACAAAAGATGACTGGACTTCTAGACATTAAGGATATGGATCTAGCCTGACTCCGCCCCCCTTAATGCATATATACTTTGACAATTCCGTAATGTAATATAGTCTATTCTCTCTCCTACAACTCTAGGTTGTATATTCATACGCATTTCTAACTATTTTGTTTTCCAACCAAGCGGATTATCTGGAACCATGCATGAATTGAGCTAAGCTAAAAAAAAAAGACTATTTCGAAAACTAGTCAATTCAATGATGACCTTCCATGGATTCACCTATATAGGCTGCGGCTAACGTTGCAAAAATAAGAGCTTGAATACCGCTTGTAAATAATCCAAGAAACATGACCGGTATAGGGACTACTAAGGGGACTAAAGAAACAAGAACAACAACGACTAATTCATCCGCCAATATATTCCCGAAAAGTCGAAAACTAAGCGATAATGGTTTTGTGAAATCTTCTAGGATGTTAATTGGTAAAAGGATTGGAGTTGGTTTAATATATTTCTCGAAATAACTCAATCCTTTTTTGCTAAGACCCGCATAAAAATATGCCGCTGACGTGAGTAAAGCTAAAGCAACAGTAGTATTTATATCATTCGTGGGCGCTGCTAATTCCCCATGGGGTAACTGTATAATTTTCCAAGGTAAAAGAGCACCCGACCAATTCGAAACAAAAATAAAAAGGAACATAGTTCCAATAAAGGGAACCCAGGGACCATATTCTTCTCCAATCTGAGTTTTGCTCAAGTCTCGAATAAACTCAAGCACATATTCGAAGAAATTCTGACCGTCGGTCGGGATGGTTTGTGGATTCCGAACAGCTATGATAACTGAACCTAGCAAGATAGTAATTACGACCCAAGAAGTGATGAGTACTTGGGCATGAATTTGGAAACTTCCTATTTGCCAATAGAAGTGTTGGCCTACTTCTACACCCGATATATCATATAACCCCTTGAGTGTTTTAATGGAACATGGTATAATATTCATATTGTCCTCTGATAAAAATTGAACTTCAAAAAAGGAATTCTTTTGATTCAACCATCTCTTTCTCAACTCAGCAACTTGAAGTATTAATCTTATATTTAGGATACCAAGAAATCACATCAGATCATAATATATATCAATACCCTCTAATATATATCAATATTCCCCTTCTTTTATCTATACAAAACAAAAAAGAATAGTAAGTGATCCCATAAATCTACGCAGTTGCCCAAGAATTAACTATTCTTCTTAGTTAACGATTTCTTATATAGAGAGAACGGCCCTCACAAATTGCAAATACTAATTTGTTAAGAATCAATCGAATTGAAGTCATAGTGTCATCGTTGGCTGGAATCGATATATTCGCGAGATCTGGGTCACAATTTGTATCGACTAAAGAAATAGTAGGAATCCCCAAAATGGCACATTCCCGAAGAGCTATATACTCTTTTTGCTGATCGAGGACGATCACAATGTCCGGCAACCTCGTCATATATTTGATCCCGCCGAGATATCTTTGCAAGGTCGATAATTTTCTCTTCAAGATTGCCACATCTCTTTTTGGGAGATGGTGGAATTTTCCCATCTTTTCTTCTGCTCTTAAGTCTCTAAATTGAGAAAGTCTAGTTTTCGTAATCGCCCAATTCGTTAACATACCACTGAACCACTTTTTATTAACATAATGACAACGAGCCCTTATTGCAGCTGATGCTACTAAATCCGCTGCTCTTTTTTTGGTACCAACAATTAAGAAGCTTTTTCCCTGACTTGCTGCATCAAAAACTAAATCACAAGCTTCTGATAAAAAGCGAGCCGTTCTAGCGAGATTTGTAATATGAGTACCTTTACGCTTTGCCGAGATGTAAGGGGCCATTTTAGGATTCCATTTCTTAATACCATGACCAAAATGAACTCCCGCTTCTATCATCTCTTTCAAATTGATGTTCCAATATCTTCTTGTCATTTTTTCCACACTTCCTTTTGATTTTTTCTTTTTTTTTTCATCCTACCATTCCATTACGGAATTTTTTTCTTTTTGAAGATTAAGAAAGAGCCGAAATAGCTTGAAATAAATAATAATTGTTTCGATGTAACCTTCCACTGAGAATTGGCCATTGATACATGGTATAAACGTAACCTTAATGAATTAACTGATTTCTTTTACTTATTAAAATAAAAATCGAAAATCTGACCTGTTAGTGTTCTAAGGTCAAAAGTCTAGTTTAAAGTCAAAAAATCTGCTTTATGTATCCTTAAATCGTATAAATGGGGGTAAATGGGGTTCTGATGTCTCATAGAAATTGTTTGTTACGTCAGAATCAGAAGAAACTAATTCTGTATGGAGAAACAAAATATCTTTCATTTCCGACGCGAATAGATTTTTTTTTTGAATTTCGAAATAAAGGTTCTTGTCTTGTGGGGAACAATGCACAAATTTTTGGAATCCGGTACCAACAGGTATAATCCCCCCCAGAACTACGTTTTCTTTCAGGCCTTTCAACCAATCAATACGACCTCGTAGGGCAGCTTTTGCTAAAACTCGAGCAGTTTCTTGAAAACTTGCTTCAGATATGAAACTTTGGGTATTCAGGGAAGCCCTTGTTATTCCCAATAAGATTGCCCGATAATAGATCGATTCATCCAAAGCTCGCCCTGCTCGTTCCGCTCGCAATAATCCGATTAATTCCCCAGGTGAAAAAACATTAGACATTCCATCTTCGGAAACCCGCACTTTTGATGTTACTTGGCGTATAATAATCTCTATATGTCTATTATGGATCTGTACCCCTTGGGATCGATAAACCTTTTGGATCTTATTAACCAAAGAGATACGACTTTGGGCTATGGTTAGCTCAGCTCCAATCAAGAATCCCCAGGGGACCCCAAGAATTCTTGGTATACGCTCATTCCAATCCTCAATTCTCCTTTCGAGATTCGGCGATAGTGAATCAATTGAACGCGCTTCAAAGATTTGTTCTACTTTTGGAAGACCTTGCGTTATGTCACTAGATCTCGATTTTTCATATATAAACGTAACTAACCTATCTCCTTTGTAAAGGATTTCTCCATAATGACCATGAAAAGTTGCTCCTGTAGTGGCCAAATAAGGCTTAGCTGCTCTTATAACAAAGGAATCAATATTAACAATGAAAATTTGACCAGATTTTTTTATGTGCGATTTAAATAGACATACATTTTCGCAAATAAATTGTCCAAGGTGAATTATTGCCGATGTCTCCTCCCAAGAATCATGATGGAGAAAGTGCCAATTCAAATGGAATGGATCCAACATGATGTTACTATCGAAATTCGAAATCCTTTGATTTTCATCTATTAAAGAGTACTTAAGCCCTTGAAGTACTTGGAAGGTTTGTTTCAAATTGTCAAGGAACAAATATTTTTTTAACAGGATCTGATTATGCGTTAGTAAATAGTAAGATGAAGAAAAATTCGATATACTAGGTACAATAGCGGCTAAGGGCCCAAAAATATCTCGAATAGGAATTCTAGGATTCGATTCTTTTACCGCATTGGGATATTTCGAATTCTTGAATAAACCAATTCGAGAACAGTTGGATGCCAACAAAATCATCAAAGATTGGTATTCTTTATTTCGATTCAACAAGGTGCCAATAGCTTCTTGAGGTTGGCTAAGTGATTGAATCTTCGCCTTGGAATAAAACGAATTGGTATTGGTGCGATCTAACCTATTATTGGGAATCGGTCCTGCACTTGTCCTATCATACCTTCTTCGTGTATACGAAATAGTGGACTTGACTAACTCAATTCTTAGGAAATCACGAATCAGATCATTTGCTCTTACCTCAACAAGGGAAGCACGAGCCTCCTCTTTTTCTTCTTGTTCCCAATTCACTACTAAGCAAGTTCGAACAAATTGACTATTCGTGTGATAAATTCTTTGAGTTAACTTGCTATTTTCATGAGAAATAAAATTGACAAGTCGAAGTTGGAGATTATCCTCTTCTTGCAAGAGATCCTGCGGGAAAAGTGTTGCTAAATTTCTCCCTTCGTCCATTTCATATGCGACTGCAGGTCGAACCGAAACAAAATACTTTTCCTTGCTCTTGAGAATTTTTTTCCGTTGAACATAGACCCAATTTTTCCTTTTTTTTGATTCCTTAGAATCTTTCTTTTCTCTTTCTGGTGGTATCAAACTACCACCTAATATCTTATCCGCTTCTTCAGGAAAATAAATATCTCCGGAAAAGATTTTGAGTTCCGTATGGCTTTTTTTTCTATTCACTCGGACCAATCCACCTAGTCGACTTCTTGTATTTTTTGTGAGTTGTGTATCCACTCCAATGATACTATTATCAAGTACCTTTAGGGATGAGGATCTCGGCAAGATATGCAGTTCTTGAAGAATGAAAAAAAACCGATCTAGTTCTTTTTGGTATTTTAGACTAAATTCTTTTATTCCTCGATGCTCAATCAAACCCTCTTTTTTTAAGATGGAATCTTCCTCTGGGCTCCCGTATTCGTCCTCTGAGTCTTCTTCTGAGTCTTCCTCTAAAGTACCATATTCGTCCTCTGAGCCTTCCTCCGGGCTCCCATATTCGTCTTCTGAGTCTTCCTCTGGACTTCCATATTCGTCTTCTCGGGTCCTATATCCGTTCTCTGGGCTCCCATATTCGTCCTCTGAGTCTTCCTCTCGAGTCCTATATTCGTCCTCTAGGGTCCTATATCTAAATTTAACAATTCCTGAACCCTTTTTATCTTTTCTGTATCGTGGATCGTCAAAATAAGCAAAAATAGTATTTCTACGTAAAACACCCATAAAGGGTATTTCAATCGAAATCCCCAAACAGGATATTAGTTCTTTCTCTTGTTCTTGATGATATTGTAATGGAATGACGAACCTATTTCTTCGCTTTTTCGCCAATAAATCCGAATTATCTTGAAGAATAGAAGGATAGACAAAATTCCAATGGCCGTTGGACATGATTCGATCCGGCGTTGAATAATCAAGAATTTCCCTATCTTTTTTACCAAAAGTATCCAACAGTCTATGTCTTACTTGATCATTAGCCATTGAGAGGTCAAAGATATATCTTCCGTCAACAGAAAAAGAATAAGTATTCATTTGATCTTGATCCTTGTGGAGCGAAAAAGACGCTATACTGGATCTGCACATACTTACTGACAATATCCATAAATGGCTTGTTTTTGGTAATCGACGAAGATTACCATATTGATATTCGGGCGCATGGTAAACATCAGTACTCCAGTGCATTTCCCCGTCTGATTCGGAATAAATATGCTTTTGTACCCTTTCTTTAAAATGCAAAGTGGACGTTCCGGCACGAATCTCCGCAATTACTTGTTCGGATTCTACATATTGATCATTTTGCACTAGAATCAAGCTTTTTGAGGGAATATTTACACTATATAGAATATCCTGACTCTGAATAGTTACATGCAAGTCTATATAACATAGAAAAGCAGGCTGCCCATGACGGGTACGTGTGGGGTGAACCAAATCCTCATTGAATTGGATTTTTCCATTCGAAGGGGATCGTACAAGGTCGGCAGTACCCCCTGTGAATACTCCGCCAGTATGAAAAGTTCTTAATGTTAGTTGAGTCCCTGGCTCCCCAATTGATTGACCCGCAATAATACCTACGGCTTCCCCTAATTCGACCAGATCGCCATGAGTGGGACTCCGACCATAACATAATTGACAGATCCAAGATGTGCTCCGGCAAGTAAAGGGGGTTCTAATATATATTGGTTGTGCTCGAAATGGTTGTGCTCGAAAGGCAGTTATGAATCGATTGACTAATCCAATTCCAATATCTTGATTTCGAGCGGCAATGCATCGTGAACCGATATATATATCGTCTGCTAATACACGACCAATTAGTGTTTGGACAAAAAGTTTTTCCGTCATCCCATTTTGAGGACTCACAGAAATACCTCGGATAGTACCACAATCTCTTCTACGCACAATAATATGTTGAACTACTTCAACAAGTCTACGTGTAAGATATCCAGCATCCGCTGTTCGTACAGCAGTATCTACAACCCCTTTGCGGGCTCCGTAGCAGGAAATTATATATTCTGTCAAAGAAAGCCCCTCGCGTAAATTGCTTTGAATAGGTAAATCAATCATTTGTCCTTGAGGATCCGCCATTAATCCTCTCATACCTACTAATTGGTGTACTTGAGATGCATTTCCTCTAGCTCCTGAAAAAGACATTAGATAGACTGGATTAGAAGGATCCGTTATCCGAAAATTCGAATTCATTTCTTGTTTCAAATATTCACTTGTAGCATACCATATCTCAACGGATTGGCGTAATTTTTCTACCGCGTGTACAGCCCCATAATAATAGTGTTTCTCCAAAAGAAAACTCTGTTGTTCTGCGTCTTGGACTAACCATCCCTTAGAGGGTATTGTTAAAAGATCCTCGATTCCTAATGAAATCGATGTAGTAGTGGCTTGATGAAAGCCCAGAGTCTTTATTTGATCCAGTATATGGGATGTATATCCCATTCCGAAATGATCTATTAATCTGCTAATAAGTCGTTTCATAGCAGTTCCGTCTATCTCTTTATTATGAAAGACCAGATTGGCCCGTTCCGCCATACATAAGTACCCCCTTTTTCGGCTGAGTAGGATTCGACAATTGCTGAGTAGGATTCGACAATGGGCCTGAGTCAGTGATTCGAAAATTTAATTAACTTCCTTTCCTTAATCTCAATCTGGATTCGCGCGGCAAAAATGATGATACTAGCGAAATAGGAATGCCCCCCGAAAGGGGCATTGCCGAATCTAACCTCTTTGTTTAGATAGTGTATGAATAGGCCTGACTAAATCCTTGTATGGCTTCCTCTATTTCTCTATAAAAAGAAATATGACCAAGAGTGCTTCGAATGTATATAGAACGGATTTCTTTTTTTCTATTTCCCACTATTAGATAGTGGGCATAAATCTCATGATAAGTCCCCAAAGATTCATATTGAACTTCAATCGGAACTTCTCTTGACCCAATCACGCGGTGATCTAGTTTCCATCGGAGCCACAAGGGACTGTCTAAACGGATTCGTTTCTGTCTATAAGCTCCCAGTGCATCATAGGAACTAGAAAAATGGGGTTCTTTATCTTTCGTATACTTATAATTATTATTATTGTAACTTACTTTTTGATTTGGATAGTTTCCGCAACTATTATATCTATTTGCACAAATACCCCGACGGTTTCCAATCGTTAATACATAAAGTCCGATAAGCATGTCTTGGGTCGGTACGCAAATAGGATCTCCAATAGCAGGAGATAGGAGATTCATATGAGAAAACATGAGTAAACGGGCTTCCGCCTGAGCTTCCAAGGATAAAGGTAGATGAACAGCCATTTGATCCCCATCAAAGTCCGCATTGAAACCCTTACACACTAATGGGTGTAAACAAATAGTACGCCCCTCTACTAAAGTGGGTTGGAAAGCCTGTATGCCTAATCTATGCAGGGTAGGTGCTCTATTCAACAGTACAGGATGTCCCCGCATAACTTCTTGAAGTATTTCCCATACAATGGGTTCCTTTTCCCAAATTTTCCTTTTAGCAATCCTGACATTAGAAGTAGCGCGTTTCGTGATTAAATCGCGAATTACAAATAGCTGAAAAAGCTTTATTGCTATCTCTAGAGGTAATCCACATTGATGTAATGAAAGCGAAGGACCCACAACAATGACAGAACGCCCCGAGTAATCGACCCGTTTCCCAAGTAGAGTCTCGCGAAACCTTCCCTCTTTACCTTCAATTACATCTGAAAGTGATTTGTATACTTTATTGTGACCATCCCTCGTTGGTTGCCCGCGGGACCCACTATCCAGAAGTGTATCCACGGCTTCTTGTACCAATTTTTCCTGGCACATTACTAAATCTGCTGGCGCTAATTCACTTCTTTTTAATAGATAGGCAAGGTTGTTGTTCCGACGGATAACTCTCTTATAAAGTTCATTAATATCCGAAGTCACTACTTTATCCCCAGACCTATAAACAATGGGTCTCAATTCGGGAGGAAGAACCGGTAATAAGCACAAAACCATCCATTCTGGTTCTACATTTGTTTGAATAAAATGTTTCGCCAATTGCATGCGTCTAATCAAAAAAACTTTTCTTATTCGTCTTTTTCTATCTTCCCATTCATCTCCACTATACCCCTCGTCTTCTAATTCCTTCCATTCGACCAAGGAATTCTCTATAATAATTCGCAAATCCAAATCTGCTAATTGTTCTCTAATAGCACCTGCTCCTGTCGCAATTTCCCGATTTCGAAATGTTGCAAAGCCTGGGGTAGAAAAAAAGGGAGAAATGCTGTGATTACAGGATGAAATTTCATCTTCAAATAAACCTCGTAATCGTAAGAAAGTAGGTTTTTTAGCGCTGGGCCTAGCAAAAGAGAAATCGCCATATACTAGGCCCTCCAATTTCTTAAGGGGTTTATCTAAAAGGTTCGCGATATAACTAGGAAGACCTTTCAAATACCACACATGAGTCACGGGACATGCGAGTTTGATGTATCCCATTTGGTATCTTCGTATCCGAGAATCAACAAATTCTACCCCGCATTTTTGGCAAAATCTTTCGTCTTCGTTTTCAGCTACGCTCGCTCGAGAATTTCCACAAGCACAAATTCCGCTTTTTATGGGTCCAAAGATTCTTTCGCAAAACAATCCATCTTTTTCTGGTTTATCGGTTTTATAATGAAAAGTAGAGGGCCTTGTGACTTCGCCAACGACTTCCCCATTAGGTAGGTTTTTGTTAGCCCAAGCCTTTATTTGTTGAGGGGAAACGAGTCCAATTTGGAGTTGTTGATGTTTATATTGGTCAATCATAAAATAGAAATAAGAAAAGAATTTATATTTATTCCGATCAAACTTCCTCCCTATTAACCTGGAAGTTCTTCTCAGATACAAGGAAATGATTCAGTTCTAGAGCCAAAGATCGTAGTTCTCGAACGAGCACTCGAAAAGATTCTGGAGGATCCTCGTGATTAGGTACTCTTTTTCCCCAGATCGTAGCATTAAGTATTTCTTGGCGAGCTATAAGATGATCAGATTTATAAGTAAGTATCTCTTGTAAAATATGAGCAACACCAAATCCTTCTAAAGCCCAAACTTCCATTTCTCCTACTCGTTGTCCCCCTTGCTTGGCTCTTCCTCTAACGGGTTGTTGTGTAACAAGTGAGTAGGGCCCAGTAGAACGTCCATGGATTTTCTCATCAACTTGATGAATTAATTTTAAGATATAGGACTTCCCTATTAGGACAGGTTGTTCGAAGGGGTCTCCTGTTCTTCCATCAAATATTCTACTTTTTCCCGGGTACTCGGGTTCAAATACCCATGGATTTTTTGTTTGTTTACTGGCTTCATATAATTCTGAAAACACAAGTTTTCTTGAAGCCTCTTGCTCATATCTCTCATCAAAGGGTGCTATTCTATAATGTTTCTTTAGCAGATCCCCTGCTAATCCGAGCGAGCTTTCAAATATTTGTCCCACATTCATTCGTGAGGGTACTCCTAAGGGATTGAAGACCATATCAACGGGTGTTCCATCTTGCAAATAGGGCATATCTTGCCTAGGCAAAATTTTGGAAATGATCCCCTTATTCCCGTGTCTTCCGGCTACTTTATCCCCAACTTTGATTTCACGTTTCTGTAAAATATATACACGAACCATTATGTCTAGGGGGTCCCTCTGGATCCATTTCACATCGATAACGCGCCCTCTTCCACCTATAGGTAGTTTGAGAGAAGTTTCTTTTGAAGTGGATACCTCAAGACCAAATATGGCCCGTAATAATCCAGCTTCCGCGATATACGACGATTCGCTCGCTATCTGAGGCGTTAATTTACCTACTAAAATATCGCCAGTTTCTACCCAGGATCCCAACCTAACAACTCCATTTCTGTCCAAATTGCGGAGTAAATGTTCTTCTAGATGTGGTATTTCTTTAGTGATTTTTTCAGCGGAGCCTTGGCTTGTCGTATCCGTCTGAATTTCATATTTTCGTATGTGAAAAGAAGTATAAATATCCTCATATACCAAACGTTCGCTAATTAGTACTGCGTCTTCAAAATTGTAACCTTCCCATGGCATATAAGCTACTAATACGTTTTTTCCTAAAGCAAGTTCCCCACCAACTGTAGCAGCTCCCTCTGCTAAAATTTGTCCTTTTTTAATGGATTTACCCCACGGAACCCGAGGTTTTTGGTGCATACAAGTATTTTTGTTAGAGCGCCGATGGATAACTAAAGGAATACTTATAGTCTTCCCACTACTTGATAAAAGGATCTTGTGACTATCAGTAGAAATGATCTTTCCCTCGCGTTCGGCTATAACGGAAACCCTCGAATCTAGAGCTGTTTGGCGTTCCAATCCAGTTCCAACAATGCACTTTTCGGACCGAGAAAGCGGAACTGCTTGGCGCTGCATATTAGAACTCATTAAAGCCCGATTCGCATCATTATGCTCAATAAAAGGAATGAGAGAACCTCCAATAGAAAAATATTGGAAAGGAAAAATACTTCTAACATGAATCTGTTCCCATGCAATAGTCAGGAATTCTTGACGGTATCTAGCTGGAACAACCTGTTCTTCCTGAATACCCTGATTCAAAGACAAAGAATTTCCTGCTGCTATCATATAATATTCATCTCTATTTGGTGATAAATAAACCACCTGTCTCTCTTTTTTTTCTTTTGCTTTCTCAGATATTTCATAAAACGGACTCTCTATGGATCCCCACCAGTGATCAATTCTCGCATGAATAGCTAAGGATCCAGTAAGTCCAACATTGATTCCTTCGGACGTGTCAATTGGACAAATACGCCCATAGTGACTCGGATGAATATCTCGGCTCCGAAAACTTGCAGTTCTCCCCGTCAATCCTCCAGGACCCAAACAACTCACTTTTCGCCCATGAACAGTTTGTGTCAATGGATTAGTTTGATCAAAAACTTGAGATAAGGGGTATGTGCCAAAAAAGGTCTCATAAGTAGTTATTAATAAAATCGAAGTTGAAGTTGGAGTTACCAAAGTTTGTGGAGTCGGTTTCGATTGACGTATGAATACTCTACGGATAGTTTTTTGAACCGCATGTTGTAAACGATCAAGAGCCAGTCCGAATTGATCTTGTAACAGATCTGCAACCGAACGAATACGTTTATTTTTCAAGTGATTCATATCGTCATCGTCAAGTATACCCGTTCCAAATTTCATTCCAATCAAATGATCCGTAGCGGCCAATACATCTCGTGGTAACAAGAATGTATTGTTCTGAGGTATATCAAGATTCAGTCTCCGATTCATATTTCGTCGACCAATCCTTCCTAATTCACATTTTTGTTGAAAAAATTTCTTTTGTAATTCCTCACATAAGGACTCCGAAAATACCAGGTCCCCACCTACACAAGCAAATTGTTGATAAAACTCCAAAATAGCTTTTTCTTTTGACTCAATCCTCTTCTTCTCCTTAGCATTCGGGAAAGACAAGAAAATTTCAGGGTAGGAAACATTATCTAGAATTTCTCTTAGATTCGAACCCATAGCTGATGATAGAACTAGAATAGATATCTTTTGTTTTCTACTCACGCGAGCCCATATCCTTTCTTTTTTATCAATTGCTAATTCCGATCTTCCTCCCCAATCTGATATTATAGTCCCGGTGTAGATAGAAATTCCCTTATGGTCTAATTCCGAGCGGTAGTAAATACCAGGACTTAGCAATATTTGATTGATCACAATTCGGTATATTCCATTTATTATAAAGGTTCCTAAGGAATTCATTATAGGAATGTTTCCAATAGAAATGGTTTGCTTTTGCACATCGAAACCAAAAATTAATCTCGCAGATACATATAATTCGGAAGAATAGGTGAGTGATTCATACACAGCATCCCTTTCTTTTATCGAGGGTTCTAGCAATTGATATCCTTTCGCAAATAATTGAAATGCAATTTCGTGATCTGGATCTTTAATTGTTGGAAACTTCTCAAGTTCTTCTGCCAAGCCTTGATTAATGAACCTAAAAAATCCCTCGAATTGGATCTGACTAAATCCGGGTATTGTGGACATTCCCTCATTTCCATTCCGGAGCATCTTAATCTTAAGTTTCCTTTTTATCGAAGAAAAATTCCATTATCAGCTCACTCTTCATCAATCCCTATGGATCGATCTAGCATAGCAATCATGGAATCTATATTCTGTTTACTGAATCACATGAAATTCTAGGGAACTCCACATACGTATTTCATATATGTATTTCATACATATGAATAGAGACAATTTCGAGGAAAGTTCGAATTTGCCAGGGATACAAATCGAATGAAAATGAATTGATAAAACATTCCTAGAAAAAAATTCTGCCACTTAATGATATTCTAATCAGATTGGATGGCAAAGATTTCTCATTTTATCTCCTTTCTATGAATGGGATAAAGCCATAATATAATAATTTATAAGCACTAGAAAGTTTGACTTTAGTTCGATTTAGAATAGCACGCTTAGTTTAATTTCAAAAAAGAATTGGAGGGTTCTTTTTTGTTTCGTAGTAGTAGAATTGCTAGAAAATATAGGATTTCATTGTAGAATCCTAAAATAAAGTAAGTCCTTTTTTTAAGTACATGCCAATCTAGTTATCCACCTCTCCACATATCCCTGCTTTTATCGTAATTTCACTTGGGTGGGCCAAGATGGTCAGGTTATACTCTATATCAGAGCAAATTTCCTTTTTTTATTCAAGATATTTAATGCAATGAAAAATTCAAGCACGATTCCCCATAGAGATATGTACATAAGGGGGATCCATGGATAATAATGCTGTTATGGATAATAATGTTGTTATGGGGATAATAATGCTGTTCGGACCTGTAGTTTGCCTATACATGGATTAGGCATAAATCCATTCTATTTTATTATGCCATTAAAAGGAAGGGGGGGAGAGAATACCGATTTAAGAGTCGTTCACTACTGCAATTCAAAAAAAAAAAAAGAGAATTCTAGTTAATGGTTCCAATTTGTTCTGAATTTTGCAGCCTGTGACTGGAAATCCACTTTTTCTCCTTTTTCATCTCAATAGAAAGAAAAGGGAAGTTTTCTAGTGTTAGCAATGTGTGTTTTAAGATAGAATCCCTCGAGGAGAATAATCGAAACTGGATCCAAAAAAAGCAGGAATAGATTTTTTGAAAAATATTGGAAAAAAGTAAGTAGAATTAGATTCAAGATAAAAGAAAGGGGGTTTTAGTAAGAAAACGTGGATGAATACTTGCTCTTTTCTCGATTTTAGATCGGATTTTTTGGCGGCATGGCCAAGCGGTAAGGCAGGGGACTGCAAATCCTTTATCCCCAGTTCAAATCTGGGTGCCGCCTGATCAATAAAATACTTAGGCTTATAGTACTGATCGAACTCGAAAAATTCGTACCCCGCATAAGCTGGGGCAAGAGAATAACTAGGCCTGGCGATACTGGATTTTGAGAATCCATAGTTCTATCCTCAAACTAGGGTTTGTTTTGTCGGTAGTGGCCCAAACGGCTACCAATAGGGATGAGGTAGCGTTTACTTATTCTTTTATTAATTTGAATTGATTCTTAATTGATTCGATTCGAGAATTTAAAACTACGAGGCTAAGATGTCAGAAATCTTGATATCCAAAGGGCTCCTAAGGGGCATTTTTTTTTTTCAATCTAAGATTGAAGAAGGGACTCCACGAAGGAATATCAAGACTTCCTAATTATTATACATTTTATTTATCGTACATCTTATGCTACCTACATACACTAAGGTAAGGGCTACTGATTCTGTCGAGAATCAGATTGAATAGGCTGATCAAAAATCAATTTCGGAGTTGTGGATAAAGTCTCCTCATTCTTTCATAGAATGATAGAAAGCGGGGCTGTAGGGTTTAGGTTAAAAATAAACATAGGCAAGGTAAAGGTAGGTATCCAATAAATATTTATCTATCCTAATTTTATGGTATATTCTGACGTCCTTTGCTTATAAAAAAAAGGGTAACAAAAGGAAGAAAAAATCTTCCTATTCCCGCGTCTTCTATTCAGGACATCATCCCCGTACTCTTTTTTAAGGAAAAGGGCTATGTATCGTATTTATACTTAATGCTCCCCAATTCTACCAGAAATCCTATAAGAATTTGTTAGGAGTAAATTCTTTGAACTGATTCCTCCATAGCCTTAGGGCAGAATCCCTTTTTGACTCTGTACCCTTGATTCCACTATGATTATTGATCAATAGTAGAATAATTCCTTCATAGAAATAGGAGACATAATTTACATGGATATAGTAAGTCTCGCTTGGGCTGCTTTAATGGTAGTCTTTACATTTTCTCTTTCACTAGTAGTATGGGGGAGGAGTGGACTCTAGGGATACTACTAATTGATTGAGTAGTCGAATTGTTGTATCAACTCTTTTCTTTAATTGATCGTTTTGGATTAATCATTTTGCCAAACTTTATTCTTTCTTTCTTTAGTTTTGTTTCACTCCTGTAAGAAACTCTTGTAAGAAGGAGTCGTTCTATTCTACTATATAGAATAGAATAGAATAGAATAGAATAGAATAGAAAGAGCGATTACAGCAATTCATAATTTCTACTAGAAGTGACGAATGGTTAAAAAAGTTCTATACATAAGAAAATTAGACTTTCTTCCACGGAGCTATTCATAACATATCGCACACTTTCCATTTGTTTTATACTCTTTTCTTATTCTTAGAAAAATTTTTATGCTTTTTTGAAGCATCTCGCCCCATGTTTAAGCATGAAAGATTCGCTGATTTTTACTTTTACTTTTTTTCTTTTACTTTTTTTCTTTTACTATAGTATATTCTCATATTATTTTTCTCTCCCTCCATGGATTCTTTCGTGAAGAATTGTCTTCGATTTTTTTATTTTGACTTGATTGAAATTAAGTGGATGCAGTGAAAAAAGAAATTGAATTAGACTACTATTTCAATCTACTAATCTATTCTATGTAGATTCATAGATAATATAATAGAAAGACTCTAAAGTGTGGTAGAAAAAACTATATGTAGTTCTTTCTACCACACTTTATGATTCCAACCAGATCCTTTCATTTAAGACTTGGATTTTTATTTTATTTAATCCCTTTTTCATTTCTTCAATGATTAATTGGAATTCCAATTAATCATTTTGGCTGACTGTTTTTACATAAATAATAAGTAAAAAGGCAGTAGGAACTAGAATGAACAGTGCAGTAGCAATAAATGCGAGAATATTGACTTCCATAACCTCTTTTTTTTTCGCAATAACTCGGGATGTAATCCCATGGAGAGGAAAAAGGGGTATCCTGTAAATTCAAGGGGAGGACTTCCATTCTGATAATACTGAATCAATTCAATATTATGAATATCGGATCTATCAAATCAATTCATGGTTGAGAGTGGAATAGTATAACATAGGAAGATCCCTTATCCATACTAAGACCAAAATAGGTTTTTTGATTGGATTAGGAATTCTCTCTTTTTTTCATCCTTTTCTACTTTTTCTTTTCTATATCTATAACCCACGATACGATCTTTTTTATCTTATCCAATTTCCCTTCCTTTTTCTTATAGTTATACATACAATTATGTATGTATTATATGACCGACTTTCTATGGGTCACATAGACATCCAAATAAGCAGTAGAAGTAGAAGTGAGATGGAGAAAAGAGGGCTTAAATAAAAAAAATCGAATATTTTAAATTTAGGAAAAAGAGCGTTTGCTTTGCTTGGTTTTTCTTTTATTTTATTAGATTACTATCAATATCTACTTTTGGGGTCTAAAGATGAGAGCGGATCCATAAAAAAGGAGTCCGCAAATGGAATGAGAATGAGATAGATTCTTTCCAATTAGTCATTGAACATACACAAACAAAGTTGGAACTACAAAATGGGAGGGGCTTGGTTTAACCCAAAAAGTACTAATTATATTAAATTCACTGTCTAAGAATAAATGAATACAATTTATGTATGGATTCCGATAAAATACCGGTACTCTATTCCATAATCCATAAGAGTCGAATAGGAAGTTAAGATGAGAATGGTATCATCATAAGGATAGAGTAATATCGTAAATTATACTAATCCACGTATGATATGTACGTTTTTCTTTATTAACCGGGAGTAGTGAAAATAAAATTTCTATAGGCTTCCCCTCCCTCTTTAATGAAAAATGCGAAATAAAAAAAGTGAAGTAAGGATGCCCCATAGGTATTTGATCTTGTCTCCTGCCCCCCTTTTTTTGATGGAAATTTTTCATGGAAAAAGGAAAGATGAATTTATCCATTCATTGAACCCTAGTTCGGGACTGACGGGGCTCGAACCCGCAGCTTCCGCCTTGACAGGGCGGTGCTCTGACCAATTGAACTACAATCCCCGCGGGGTGTATGGCATACCTATACCCATTTTAAAATAGAACCATAAGAAGATTCGATTCGTCTGTCGTACTCTAAGAAATAGACGAATCATAATACCCACATATCGTATGTGGGTATAGTGAGAGTGACATAATTAGTATGTCGCGATTTTTTATCGCTAAAAATAGATGATAATCCACCTTTCAATAAGAAAAACTCTTTTGTTTGTAAAAAAGGAATGAGAGAGATATGGATTAGAAAGAAATTTCCCCCTTTCTCTTTATCCTTTATTTCTATGGATCAGACATTTTTTTTTATGGAAGAAAAAAAATGGATTTAGTTCATATTCACGAAGCCCTAGATTTTTGGGCCGAGCTGGATTTGAACCAGCGTAGACATATCGTCAACGAATTTACAGTCCGTCCCCATTAACCGCTCGGGCATCGACCCAGGAAGAATTTATTCTAGGGTTTTTGATAATCTATGATTAACCTCCTTTCATAATACTCCCTACCCCCAGGGGAAGTCGAATCCCCGCTGCCTCCTTGAAAGAGAGATGTCCTGAACCACTAGACGATAGGGGCATCACTAGACGATAGGGCCATATACAACCGCTCGTCATTATACTATAATGATAGTATGAGCAGTTTTTTGGAATTGTCAATATACTCGAAGAGTATAACTAGATCCAAAGCAAAGAGTCTTTCCTACTTTTCTGTTATGCTTTCTTAGGATTTTTTTTTAGTTGATGGTTAGGTTAATTCACGGATCATCCCCTACTTTTTAGGGAAATTCATTTAAAGGGTATAGAATAAGAATAGATTAATAAAAGGGATTCTAGATTAGTTCAGTACAGGTAGTGATTTGATTGATCTAACAGGAAAAAGAGTCCAATTTGATTTCTTTTTTGCAATTTACACTCCGTGCTTCGTTTAGTGTTCAGACCAAAAATGCATGCATCCCGCACTAAGTCATAAAATTCTAGAAAAAATAGAGAAATTTTCAAAAACAAAGAAAAAAAGGTGAATAAATAAGAAAAAAAGGTGAATAAATAAAAAATTTAGTAGAAAAGTACTTTATCGGATTCGAACCGATGACTTACGTCTTACCATGACATTACTCTACTACCAAATTAAAAAGCCCTTTATCGGATTTGAACCGATGACTTATGCCTTACCATGGCATTACTCTACCACTGAGTTAAAAGGGCTTTTTATTCAATTCAAAAATTAGCCACTTTGATTTCCCATTATGGGTCTACTGCATAATGTACATAATATATGTATATATAGAGATATATGTAGAGATTATATATGTATATATCGAGATATAGAAGTTTATTCATGGCGAGGTTCAAAATCTTGAGAAAATCAAGAAAAATAAGAAAATCTTTCATATTCTCTCTTATCACTTGCACAAAGTAGAGGTTTTTTTTATTTTATTATATAAAAAAATACGTATAATAAAATACGTGAAGAGAGAGTTGACACAATAAAAAATTATATAGTAGTATCCAATATACTTGAAGAGGGTAAGTTCATAGGTATGTAAACACGATCTCGGACGACTCACCAAACCAAAGCCCAGAAGTTCTATTTTTTAGAAGAGGAGAACAAATATGTATCAATTGTTGAATCGGATACAACAATGGGCCAAAAAAAAAGACCAAAGGGGCAATAAGAGCTGCTGTCAAAAAAATGGTAGACTTTGTTTTTTTTTATCTTTAGGCTATTGACTTTTCACGTGCTCAGAACGTTCTGCAGAATTAGGGACTTTTTTCTTCTATTGGCTGATCTTATGATGAGAATTTTCTCCATTTATGTTTTATTTCCTCTAATTCGAATTGGGTAGGGTATAAAGGAATTCGCGCTCTTCATATACCCATATGGCTGGGTATTAATTTTCAGTGATATACTTCTTGTCTGTTTTGGTGAGAGATTGAAACTGTTTTTAACAGGCATCTCTTGGAAAAACCTTCGAGTTCAAAACTTTTCAATTTTTCTTAAAAAGTTTTGGACGGATTTGTTGAAGCGATTTTTAACAGGTACCCCTTAGAAAGGGGGTACTTGAATATTCTCCAAGGATTCTAGTTGGTGCATTTTGAAAGGATTCTAGTTGGTGCATTTTGAACAAACTATGTTAGAGTTTTAGCAACAATTTGCTTGTAAAAAGTGGGCAGTAGAATTTATATTGCAGAGTATAAAAATTATTCTACTGCCTGCCTAACAAAAAATAATAAACCATACCCTACATACCTAACTCCTTCTGGCTATGGGTTTTCTGCTTCCGAAGACTAGGAAAAAAGGAGGATTCTGGAACCCTAAGGGTTCGATGGTATATGGATATGGAAAATATAAGATTCCCGATCCTAGCGGGAAAAGGAAGGGAACAGATACCCAATATGATTCTTGGGAGGAACATTTGGTAATGGTCTTGGTCCTCTATGCTTTTTTTTATGTGTTCTTAGTTCTATTCATCTTCTTTGATTCTTTTAAACAAGAATCTAATAAACTAGAATTGAGTGGAAAAGAGGAGAGGAAATTAGTAAATGGAGAGGATCGACTAACCAGAGACATTTAGGATCTTCTTTACATCAGGTAAATCCTGACCAAAATTTCTCAGGTAAGGATTTACCTGACGTAATCAGGTAAATCCGTCGGGTCCTGTCCGCCTTTATCTTTAAGTTACGACTCTTTGTTTCTTGCTTCTCTCAAGCCCTAGGGAAAGTCTATGATGAATTTCAAAAATTCATCTCACTCTTTCTCTAGGGCTCGGACTTCATGATAAGTGGGGGAAGAAAACATCTTCCCCAATTTCTTTGTTCAGAATTGAACAAAAAGGAAAAGGAAGAAAGGGATTTATGGGGGCAGTGCTGCCCCCTATATCTCCTAGTGTATATTGTAGGAATAATAAAACTATTCCTTACAGCAGTCTGGCACACTTACGTCCTCGCAAAGTAAATAATGATCATTGTAGTCGTAACCATAGAATACGACCCTAACCGAAATGCATACATTAGGCTCATACGCTATTGGGATGGTAAGAAGATATGTATTTTACAGACCAGAGAGGCTATCTAAACCCTAAAGTAAAGGCCCGCGATCGAAGTACCAATCGCTCACTTTCATGAACCTTCTCCATTTGATTCAATAAGGGGGAATTAGCCTCCTTCTCGAATGGCTACCCTTGACAAAGGGTAGCGTTGGTATCATAATCTACATGTAGCGGGTATAGTTTAGTGGTAAAAGTGTGATTCGTTCTATTAATAACTGAATTTGAAATGATATACTTAAGGCGTCCTTAAGTTTTTTATATTCCGATGAAAACTTTAGTTCTTATAAAGGATTAAATCCTTTTTCTCTCAATAGCATATTGAGGAAGAATATACATTCTCGCGATTAGTATCCAAAGACTAATGGAAATTGCATCCAAAAAAAATACAAATTGGATTATGAGTACAGAGTCGCGAAGCATAATTTTGCATTGGATTAAGTATTCCAATTTTTTAAATATGAGTAAAGGATCTATGGATGAAGATACAAAAAAGTTTATTTCCAATCGTAACTAAATCTTCTTTTGTTAAAAAAGGAAATGGAAGCCAAATAGCTAAAAAACGGTAGTTTTGGTTTACTAGAACCATCAGCATATTGTTTCAGCTCGGTGGAAACCCAATTCTTTTCCTCAGGATCTCTTGAATAAAATTAGGGAACGAAGTAAGTAGATTAGATAGATTTAGTAGAATTTCTATTTCCTACTCTATAGGGATCATCTAGAAAGCGGAGAGCTTTGGTTCCATTCAGATAGAAAAGCTGACATAGATGTTAAGTGGTGAGAATATCCATAAAGGAGCCGAATGAAATCAAAATTTCATGTTCGGTTTTGAATTAGAGACGTTAAAAATAATCAACCAACGTCGACTATAACCCCTAGCCTTCCAAGCTAACGATGCGGGTTCGATTCCCGCTACCCGCTCCATTCTGTATAAAAGGACTATTATATTTGTCTAGACATGGTAGAGGCCTGTATTCAACCTTTTTCGTCCACCAGTTTCCGGCCCTCCAGAGCGGAGTAGAGCAGTTTGGTAGCTCACGAGGCTCATAACCTTGAGGTCACGGGTTCGATTCCCGTCTCCGCACTTAGCTGTCTGTATAAAAGGACTATTCTATTTGTATAGATATGGTAAAGGGCTGGGCGGTATCCAACCCTTTTTTATTCATTAGTTCCCGGTCCTAGAGGGCCAAATTGAGCAGTTTACAAAGTCACTTGCCCCTACAAGAAGAACTCTCAAGGCTCCTTCCTACCCTGCAGAAAAGAAAAAAGAAATGAAAGAAAGGCACAGTCTACCCCCCTTCCCTTTAAAAGCAGTTTGCCTGTTGTTCGTCTCGGTGAATCCCCGATTTAGGGAGCCCTGTTGGCGAGTTCGATTCCCGCCGCCGGAGCCCCTTTTTTTTTGAGTGGGGTGCAAAGGAAGGATAAGATAGTAAGGGATACGGTACTAGACTAACACCTATTAATTTAATATAAGTAGTTAAGTAGTCAACTAGACTAAATTTTTTATCATAGTACTTTACTAAATTAAGCTGGCGAGCGGCGGGAATCGAACCCGTATCTTCTCCTTGGCAAGGAGATATTTTACCATTGAACTACGCTCGCTACGGGATATATTTTATAGGGTATATCCGCCTGGGTCGACCGTCTATGTCTGGGTCGACCGTTTCATTTTCTATTCTATTATATTAGAGTTTTCTTTTTTTTAATTGTCTGTCAATCGATATTCTAATGGCAATGGAATTTCATAATAATGAAAGAGAAGAGGTAGCAATTCGGAACGAAAATTGCATTTTAATGCGTCTCACAATTCGAATTTTTTGAAGAAATGGCCTTTTTATTTATTTTGTATCGGGCTACTAAATACTAAACAAATTTAAGAAATGAGAGAATTCAGAATAGCTACCAGAAAGACTAGTCCAATCCATAATGATGTACCGGAAAATACAA